CTAAAGGTATTAAGCATAACAGACTTTTTGTTCTTGGAGATAATTGCATTTTGATTGAGTTATTGATATAAGGAAAAGGAAAGTAAGTAAGGTAAACAAAAAATCCTTCTTTTTCTTTGAACCCACCCAATCAAAAATCCTCCTTTTCTCAAAGGAGAATTGAAAAAATCATATTTTCATACAATATCTTAATTGAATTATATGTAATGATCAATAAATTAAGTTGAATTCTATATCTACACATACCAAAAACATAGCAAAATCCTAGTACCAATCTAATCTATTCTATAGATATTGGGATTAGAGTTGACAAACAAACAAAACCAGCAATATACTTTATTAGTATCGAATAGAAATCTAAATGGGGCGTGGCCAAGTGGTAAGGCAACGGGTTTTGGTCCCGCTATTCGGAGGTTCGAATCCTTCCGTCCCAGAACATATATATATTCTATGAGAATATAGATTGCTTTTTTAACAATGTTCTGTTTAAAATCGAAATGTTAGCTGGAATGTGGTTAAGGAGCAAAAATTTGACTTAATCTGGACTTGTTTGGCTTTGTGCCTAGACAGCTCGCATTTCGTAAAAATAAAAAAGACTAGGACACCCCCTTCTTTTCTTTTGATTTATGCTGCATCAGTCCCATAGAATGGGGTAGATAGGAGTTAATCAGTAATGGGAAGGCGTTCATTTCAATATCTATAAACGGTGACAATTGCTCAGTCTATTTGATCGAATTGATAGATACGAAAACCTCCCTATTCTTTGGATTTTATCAATCAGATGAAAAAAAAAAAAAAAGAATAAGAATGAAAATCTTACCTTATATTAATCTTTTTTTATCCATCTCATAAAAAAATTGGATTTGTTGTTTGGTGTATTTATCTATTTTAAATCATTGAAATCGTTGATGATTCAATTAAAAAAAAGATAAGTCTTTTTTCCTAAGATGATCAAAATTTCTTCAAATAATGATGTCGAAAGATAAATCGTTTTAATCATTCCTTAGAAGCTGAATCTTTGCTATTTGAAGAAGTATGAAATAGGTCAATCTCTCCTATTGAGTCACGTGAAGATGCAGAATCAAAAAGAACTCATTTATTCGTCTTATTTATTAGTATTTATATATATATATTAATTAATATGTTAGACAAATTAATATTATTGATGGGGTCTTACTAAGACTTCTTCAGAAAAATCTTTATCCACCTATATCTATAGTATATAGATATAGAAAATACTATAGATTATGGTGTTTATACATCAGCCCAACCAATGACTATTCATGATTCCATAATTGAATCAATTCCATACCGGTTCTTAGAGGAATGTTATGGTAAAACTTCGTTTGAAACGATGTGGTAGAAAGCAACGTGCGACTTGAAGGACACGATCCGTTGTGGATTTGTACATCCACCATTTTATGTAGGAATGAAGGTGCTCTTGGCTCGACATCATTGGTAATGTAAAGAGTCCATGATGGAGCTCGAGTAGAAAGTATTAATTTATTTCTCGGGGCAAAGGTCTAGGGTTAATGCCAATCAATAAAAAAATTGGAACAACTTCGTAAATATATCTTCGGTATGGAAATCTAAAGAATCCAATTCGAGCAAGTTTCCAATTCCAAAATTTCTTGGAATTGATCAAACTTTTTCGATCCAAAGTGTTTCACGCGGGAATCCATCGTCTGTAGGATTCTTTCATAGAAATCGCAAAAAGGGTATGTTGCTGCCATTTTGAAAGGATTAAAAAGCACCGAAGTAATGTCTAAACCCAATGATTAAAAATAAAAGAAAGATAAAGGATCCCAGAACAAGGAAACCCCTTTTTAATTGTCTTAATAACTGGATCAGACTGAAGAATCCAAATCGATTTTAAACGAGACAAACAAAAAAGGAGGAAAGACCGCTCAATAAATGAAATTGCCGAACGATTTTTCTTTGAACTGGTTGAAAGTTATCCAACTTGAGTTATGAGAGTACGAATGGTTTCTTTTTCATTTTCAGAAAGAAAGAAGAAAAAAAAGACTAACATCTTTAATTGATTTGATCATTTTATGGACCCAGTTGTCATTTCTTAGATAGAATTCCATACAGAGACAAAACCTCGAATCAATCATTTTTCTCGAGCCGTACGAGGAGAAAGCTTCCTATACGTTTCTAGGGGGGGTGTTGTTCATCTACATCTATCCCAATGAGCCGTCTATCGAATCGTTGCAATTGATGTTCGATCCCGAAGAGAAGGAAAAGATCTTCGTAAAGTGGGTTTTTATGATCCGATAAAGAATCAAACTTATTTAAATGTTCCTGCTATTTTATATTTCCTTGAAAAAGGGGCTCAACCTACAGGAACTGTTCAGGATATTTTAAAGAAGGCGGAAGTTTTTAAGGAACTTCATCCGAATCAACCGAAATTCAATTAAGGAAATAAATTAAGGAAATACAAAAAAGGGGGTAGTGATTTGTATATAACTTTGTATGACTTTTCTCTTCTATTTTTTTT